GAAGGATGAGAGAAAGAGAGAAAAATAATATCAATGATATAAAATTCCAATATGTAAGGTCTACGAGTCATCTCATAAAAGACAATGTAATAAAGCATCAATACTAAGTTGATTCAGCCATAATTGAAATATTCAATGAATCCTTCTTATTTATAGAATAGAAGAAGAACATCAAGAGCTTCGAGCCAATAAAGACTAAGAAAGTTGACTCAAGAATAAATTGATTATAAGCTCCGTTGTAGAATTCTGACCTAACCATTAAATACGAAGCGGTGGGAACGATGAAACCTGTGAATACAAAAGATTATTTTGAACAAATGAATCTTATTAATTCACTAGTCAGGATGGCGAAATGAACCGGAAATCAATTCCTCTATTCTGAGAAGTCAGGAAGAAGCGATACGACTCAAATAGAGATTGCAAGAGTAAATATTCGCCCGCGAAAACTTTCTTTTTTTTTTTATTGGTAAACTTGGAGAACGGACAAAAGAAAATAAAGATTTATTAGAATAACTATTATTTATAAAATTTTTTATAAAATTGTTCTAATATCTATTCAAATTCATTTAAATTTCATTTTGAATCCTTTTATTCGCGAGGAGCTGGATGAGAAGAAACTCTCATGTCCAGTTTTGTAGTAGAGATGGAATTACGAAACAACCATCAACTATAACCCCAAAAGAACTAGATTCCGTAAACAACATAGAGGAAGAATGAAGGGAATATCTTATCGAGGTAATCATATTTGTTTCGGTAAATATGCTCTTCAGGCACTTGAACCTGCTTGGATCACATCTAGACAAATCGAAGCAGGTCGACGAGCAATGACGCGAAATGCACGCCGTGGTGGAAAAATTTGGGTCCGTATATTTCCAGACAAACCCGTTACAGTAAGACCGGCTGAAACACGTATGGGTTCGGGGAAAGGATCCCCTGAATATTGGGTAGCTGTTGTTAAACCGGGGCGAATACTATACGAAATGGGTGGAGTAACCGAAAATATAGCTAGAAGGGCTATTTTAATAGCAGCATCTAAAATGCCTATACGAACTCAATTTATTTTTTCGGGATAAAAATGTAGAACCAACAGAAATGAGTCTTAGGGATGAAACAAAAGCGCAGGTTTCTTTTTTTGGCTAAAAAATATTTCTTTTATTTTCTTCATCCTTTGCATTGGAAGAATAGACTAAAAAATTGATATGATTCAACCTCAGACCCATTTAAATGTAGCGGATAACAGCGGGGCTCGAGAATTGATGTGTATTCGAATCATAGGAGCTAGTAATCGTCGATATGCTCATATCGGTGACGTTATTGTTGCTGTGATCAAAGAAGCAGTACCAAACATGCCTCTAGAAAAATCAGAAGTAGTCAGAGCTGTAATTGTTCGTACCTGTAAAGAACTTAAACGTGACAGCGGTATGATAATACGATATGATGACAATGCTGCTGTTGTAATTGATCAAGAAGGAAATCCAAAAGGAACTCGAATTTTTGGTGCAATCCCCCGGGAATTGAGACAATTAAATTTTACTAAAATAGTTTCATTAGCTCCCGAGGTATTATAAAAAAAACGAGATCGTGATATCTTTGAGGTATTTGAAAAAATAGATTAAGAACTAGATTAATTCGTAGATTGTGTCTCACGCATATACCTCGAAAAATTCATATTCATAAACCAATAAAAAAAAGAAAAACATGTTGATTATATCCAATTTTGAGGCACCAATCATTTTAGTTCATCATGGGTAGAGACACTATTGCTGAGATAATAACCTCTATACGAAATGCTGATATGGATAGAAAAAGAGTTGTTCGCATAGCATCTACTAATATTACCGAAAATATTGTGAAAATACTTTTCAGAGAAGGTTTTATCGAAAACGTCAGAAAACATCGAGAAAAAAACAAATATTTTTTGACTTTAACTCTGCGGCATAGAAGGAATAGGCAAAGACCCTATAGAAATTTTTTAAATTTAAAACGGATCAGTCGACCCGGTCTACGAATCTATTCTAACTCTCAACGAATTCCTAGAATTTTAGGTGGAATGGGGATTGTAATTCTTTCTACTTCTCGAGGTATAATGACAGACCGGGAGGCTCGACTAGAAGGAATCGGCGGAGAAATTTTGTGTTATATATGGTAATCATTTTAATAGCCAAATGGGCTCCAAAACCTCTTCCTATTTATAAAAAAAAAAAAGAGGATGAGTTGTCTAAGATCGTTTCGGCTCCATTAGTTGATATTTCACGGGGGCCTTACCTGGAATGAAAGAACAAAAATGGATTCATGAAGGTTTAATTACCGAATCGCTCCCCAATGGCATGTTCCGGGTTCGGTTAGATAATGAAGATCTGATTATAGGTTATGTTTCAGGAAAGATCCGACGTAGTTTTATACGGATACTGCCAGGAGATAAAGTCAAAATTGAAGTAAGTCGTTATGATTCAACTAGAGGACGTATAATTTATCGACTCCGAAACAAGGATTCGAAAGA